GTATAGACTAGGCGAGTTAATAGACGAGATTTTCCAAAAAAAAATGTTCTTCTTCGGAGAAAAGAAATTTTTCTTTTCTCAATGTGAATTTGACGTAACATGACAAATTAGTTTTATTTTATTTATTTATTATTATTATTTTTTTTTTTATTCTTTTTTTTTTTTTCATTTTTATTGATAGTTTTTATTCACTTTAATATTCGATTTTTATTCACTTTAGAGAGTTCTATCATAATCATATATAGTGAAGTAATACTCCGGGTTATTACAAACAAAAAGAAAAAGCAAATTCTTTTTACCACTCAGTACCTACTCATTATTAGTTAATAAATAACTCTAATGATTGGATTTCTATGCTTATTCTGAGAGGAAATGAAATATTCAAATGATTTTTCATCGAATGACTATTCATCTATTTATTTTGATGTACATAGTGGTGAGAAAGCTCTATGGAAAAATGGTGGTTCAATTCGATGTTATCCAATGTGGAGTTAAAATACAGGTGTATGCTAAGTAAATCAATCGATAGTTTTGGTCCTATTGAAAATATCAGTGTAAGTGAAGACAAAATTCGAAATGATACAGATAAAAATCCAGATGATTGGGGGAATAGTGAGAGTTCTAGTTACAGCAGTCTTGATCGTTTAGCCGGGGGCAGGGGTATTCGTAATTGCAGTGCTGATGACACTTTGTTAGTTCGGGATAGTAATAGGGGTAGTTATACCATATATTTTGATATGGAAAATCAAATTTTTGAGATTGACAACGATCATTCTTTTATGAGTGAACTAGAAAGTTCTTTTTCTAATTATTGGAAGTCTAGTTATTTGAATACTAGTTATTTGAATAATAGGTCTAGTAGGGACGACTCCCACTATGATTATGATACTAAATATAGGTGGAATAATTACATCACTAGTTGTATTGATAGTCACCTTCATTCTCAAATCTGCATTGATAGTTATATTTTAAGCGGCAGTGACAATTCCAGCGAAGGTTACGTTTATAGTTCTATTTTTGGTGAAAGTGGAAACAATAGTGAAAACGCAAGGTCCAATCTAAGAACTAGCACGAAGATTAGGGATTTTATTAGAAGGGAAAATTCTCATGATCTTGATGTAACTCAAAAATACAGACATTTGTGGGTTCAATGCGAAATTTGTTATGGATTAAATTATAAGAAAATTTTGAAATCAAGAATGAATATTTGTGAACAATGTGGATATCATTTGAAAATGAGCAGTTCAGATAGAATTGAACTTTTGATTGATCCAGGTACTTGGGATCCTATGGATGAAGACATGGTATCTCGGGATCCCATCGAATTTCATTCGGAGGGCGAACCTTATAAAGGTCGTATTGATTCTTATCAAAGAAAGACAGGATTAACCGAAGCCATTCAAACAGGTATAGGTCAACTAAATGGCATTCCCGTAGCAATTGGGGTTATGGATTTTCAGTTTATGGGGGGTAGTATGGGATCCGTAGTAGGCGAGAAAATCACTCGTTTGATCGAGTATGCTGCCAATAAGTTCTTACCTCTTATTCTAGTGTGTGCGTCCGGGGGAGCGCGTATGCAAGAAGGAAGTTTGAGCTTGATGCAAATGGCTAAAATATCTTCCGCTTTATATGATTATCAATCGAATAAAAAGTTATTTTATATCTCAATCCTTACATCGCCCACGACTGGGGGCGTGACGGCGAGTTTTGGTATGTTAGGGGATATCATTATTGCTGAACCCAACGCACACATTGCATTTGCAGGTAAAAGAGTAATTGAACAAACATTGAATAAGACAGTACCTGAAGGTTCACAAGCAGCTGAATTTTTATTCCATAAGGGTTTATTCGATTCAATCGTACCACGTAATCTTTTAAAGGGCGTTCTGAATGAGTTATTTCAGCTCCACGCTTTCTTTCCTTTGAATCATAAATTGAATCATAAATCAAGTAGATCTTTAACTTAATTAAATTATTTCAATTCTTTTCTTTCTTTTTATTTCTTTATTTCGGGCAAACAAGTATTTATTTATTGGAATTCAAGGAAAAATCGGAAGAATGGTTTTTTTTGTGACATAACATAAGAGTCAATTTAGAATAGAAGGACATGCAGATAATTTTTTTTTAGCGATATTTATGATTACTCCTAATTTTGATTCCTGATTATTGCTAATCTCTATCAACAAGGTAAAAGAACAAAAATTCTTTCTTACACGAAATTGTTCTTAAATTGGGCAAGGTAAATAAAAAAGAAAACGAATTTCATTTTCTTTTCTTACCTATCCTTTCTTTTCTTACCTATCCCTATATCCTATATATAGAAATATGCAAAATGGAGAGTCTTGTATATTTCTATATCTCGCATATTTCTATATATAGACTGTCACGCAAGAATACTCGTTTTTTTGATTATTATTATTAAATTTAAATAAAGTTAAATTATAAAATGAAAATTATTAATTATTTATAATTATAAGACAAGAAAAAGATAAAAGAATAACAAAGCTTATCTCACAAATATTTTATGTAGAAACACATATATTTCATGTAGAAAAATAAATAAGTCTATTTAGTTAGTTTTACACTACTTACACTTTATTATATATAGTTATTTCCATATACTTAGTATAATTATAATGATTATAAGATATCTTTCTAACATAACAAAACAATATTCTATATGAATAGGTAAAAAATGAATAGGTAAAAATATTAATATAACAATTTAATAATTTAATAAATTTAATAATTTAATAACAGTTAATTTAATAACAATTAAAAATTCAATATAAGAATAAAAAATAGGTACAAATATTAAATCGAGGTGCCCATTTCTATGACAATTCTCAACAACTTCCCCTCTATTTTTGTGCCTTTAGTGGGGTTAGTATTTCCGGCAATTGCAATGGCTTCTCTATTTCTTTATGTTCAAAAAAACAAGATTTTTTAGATCCGATGGGGGGAAATTTCATCTATTTTTTTTTTTCAAGACTTAGACTTGGATCATAACACAGATATCTATTTAGTATAATAGGGTATACCATACAGCTTCCTTCAAACAGAAAGGAAAGGATTCTTAATTTCTATAGGCATAAAGATGATATATGAGTAAATGGTCGATTTGAAAATAAATTACGATCGGATACTTAAACTAACTGTAAAGCCAATATATCCATATGTGTGGAGATAGGGAATCATCTGAGGGGTTTTCTAGTTTTTTAGATTTACGGAATTGGATGAATTTTTCCTAACGATTCACATCAGAATAGCGCGAGTTGATGAAAATGACTTCGGAAACAAAAAAAAGTACAGTCAAATTCGTTTTGGCTAGTCTCCCACTTCCAATAAAATGCAACTGGATCTAGTATGAATTGGCGATCAGAATGTATATGGATAGAACTTATAGCGGGATCTCGAAAAACAAGTAATTTCTGCTGGGCCTTTATACTTTTTTTAGGTTCATTGGGATTTTTATTGGTTGGGATTTCCAGTTATCTTGACAGAAATTTGATATCTTTATTTCCGTCTCAGCAAATAATTTTTTTTCCACAAGGAATCGTGATGTCTTTCTATGGGATCGCCGGTTTATTTATTAGTTCTTATTTGTGGTGCACAATTTTGTGGAATGTGGGTAGTGGGTATGACCGATTTGATAGAAACGAGGGAATAGTATGTATTTTTCGTTGGGGCTTTCCCGGAAAAAATCGTCGCATCTTACTCCGATTCCTTATGAAAGATGTTCAGTCTATCCGAATAGAAGTTAAAGAGGGTATTTATACTCGGCATGCCCTTTATCTGGAAATCAAAGGACAGGGGGTCATTCCTTTGACTCGTACTGATGAGAATTTGACTCCACGAGAAATTGAGCAAAAAGCAGCGGAATTGGCCTATTTTTTGCGTGTACCAATTGAAGTATTTTGAAATGAACTAAAGAATGACCCTTTTTTTAGCAAGAATGAAAAATCCAAGAGTCTCCCTCTTTTTTTCTTTTTTTTAGAGTATAAGTTAAAGTTAACGAGTATTTCGTCACAATGCTGATGAACCAAAGAAGATGGATATTAATTATATCTATACAGAACATTTATAATATCTATACAGAACATTTATAAAAAAAAAGCTTTTTTTGTCCGCAAACCAACCCTTTCTTTTATGCGTATGTAAAGTCATTAAATTCAGTAAAAAAAAATAACTAAGAAATTTAAATACTAGACTGATCTCAGAGATCAAAACAAAACATTTCAGAATAATAGATAGAATAAAGAAATTTTTTAAAATTGATACGTTAGATATGGATCGATCCTATCTTCTATATTATCTCTACTTTATTTTTCTACTTTATTTTTGTCAATCGACTCCTCTTTTTTATCTTTTTTATTCCTTAATAAGCAAAGGATTGGAAGACTTAAAATTATAACCCTTCCATCTTATTTTGCTTTTTCCACTTACTTTTGATTATCACACCATTCTTCATAAATTTCTCTTAATTACTCCTGCGGCTATGGGCAGTTGACCGATTTTTTTTTTTTCAAAATATTTGCTATTTTTTTTGGTAGAAAGGTATTCTTTTATCTCGAAAGCCTAATTTGATTTGAAGTGACTCTTTTAAGCATTCATCGAAAAAAGAGAATTGCTTTGAATTTTTAAGCAATTGGGATATTTGGAAACAATATTATTTTTCTTCATTCGTGTACTCTTTCTTCTTCTTCGGCTATTTCTGTATTCTTTCTAAATTTAAGAACTAACCAATGACTGACAAATAAAAAACGCGGAATGGGTTCAGAGATTTGAAGCCTTGTAATAGAACTTATAATTGATCGAAATATTAAATCGGATAAAGTCGACGAATGAGATGGGTTCATTAAAAATTCACAGACAAAACAATGAAAAAAAAAAAAGCATTCTCTCCGTTTCTATATCTTATATCTATAGTCTTTTTGCCCTGGTTAATCTCTTTTTCATTTAATAAATGTCTGGAATCTTGGATGATTAATTGGTGGAATACCAGTAAATCCGAAACCTTTTTTAATGATAGGCACGAAAAGTTTATTCTAGAAAGATTCATAGAATTAGAGGAACTCTTCTTTTTTGACGAAATGATAAAGGAATACCCGGAAACACATCTAGAAAAGTTTCATAGCATAATCCACAAAGAAACGATACAATTGATCAAGATACACAATGAGGATCGTATCCATACGATTTTTCGCTTCTCGACAAATATAATCTCTTTCCTTATTCTAAGTGGTTATTCTATTCTAGGTAATGAAGAACTTCTTATTTTTAATTCTTGGGTTCAAGAATTCCTATATAATTTAAGTGACACAATAAAAGCTTTTTCTATTCTTTTAGTAACTGATTTATGTATAGGATTCCATTCACCCCACGGTTGGGAACTAATGATTGGCTCCGTCTACAAAGATTTTGGATTTGCTCATAACGATCAAATTATATCGGGACTTGTTTCCACCTTTCCAGTTATTCTCGATACAATTTTTAAATATTGGATTTTCCGTTATTTAAATCGTCTATCTCCGTCACTTGTAGTGATTTATCATTCAATGAATGACTGAAAGATGATCCATCAATCCAATTAAAATGTTTCTTATTTTGTACAGTTCAAAATTGTATTTTTTTATACAATTATTTTCCATCTAAGAGTTTCGGATTCTTCTCATATTTTAGAATTTGTAAAAATTGTTCAGTAAATAACAGCATCGTGGATAGGGAACTCGCCTAGTGCCCTACCTAATTTTATTGTAGAAATTTTTTGGATCAACGATTGGACCATGCAAACTAGAAAGACCTTTTCTTGGCTAAAGAAAGAGATTATTCGTCCCATTTCCGTATCACTCATGATATATATAATAACTCCGGAATCCATTTCAAACGCATATCCCATTTTTGCACAGCAGGGTTATGAAAATCCACGCGAAGCGACTGGCCGTATTGTATGCGCCAATTGTCATTTAGCTAATAAGCCCGTAGAAATTGAAGTTCCACAAGCGGTACTTCCGGATACTGTATTTGAAGCAGTTGTTCGAATTCCTTATGATATGCAACTGAAACAAGTTCTTGCTAATGGTAAAAGGGGAGCTTTGAATGTGGGGGCTGTTCTTATTTTACCCGATGGATTTGAATTAGCCCCCCCCGAACGTATTTCGCCAGAGATGAAGGAAAAGATGGGTAATCTATCTTTTCAGAGTTATCGCCCCACTAAAAAAAATATTCTTGTGATAGGGCCTGTTCCCGGTCAGAAATATAGTGAAATAACCTTTCCTATTCTTTCTCCGGACCCCGCTACTAAAAAAGATGTTCACTTCTTAAAATATCCCATATATGTAGGTGGAAACAGAGGAAGGGGTCAGATTTATCCCGACGGGAGCAAGAGTAACAATACGGTTTATAATGCTACAGCGGCAGGTGTCGTAAGCAGAATTATACGAAAAGAAAAGGGGGGGTACGAAATAACCATAACAGACGCGCCCGAGGGGCGTCAAGTGGTTGATATTATCCCTCCAGGACCAGAACTTCTTGTTTCAGAGGGTGAATCCGTCAAACGTGATCAACCATTAACGAGTAATCCTAATGTGGGCGGATTTGGTCAGGGAGATGCAGAAATAGTACTTCAAGACCCATTACGTGTTCAAGGACTTTTGTTCTTTTTTGCATCTGTTATTTTGGCACAAATCTTTTTGATTCTTAAAAAGAAACAGTTTGAAAAGGTTCAATTGTCCGAAATGAATTTCTAGATATGCCGATTTATCAAATTCAAGTTATTAAAAAAAAAACAAAATTCTAAGAAGAATTTTTTGATCATCAAAAAAAAATTGTTAAAATTGTTTTTGTTTCTATTCTTTTTATATAATACCAGATTATATTAGATTATATCAGATTTTTTTTTTAGAAATTCCTTGTACTCCATTTCTAGTCATAGTATGTATATTGGTAATTGGTAAAAAAACTAGTTGATTTTATCCCTTTTATTTGTTTTCTTTTTTTTTTAATCTAAACTAGAGCGGTGTGATTGTATCCCTATTGTCAGACTTAATTGTCATAGAATCTATAAATAGCTTTTCTATTCTAATTGAATCAAATTCAACTAGATACTAAGCATAAGATAAGGAAGCGGAAAAGTAAAGGCGAAATAAGGAAAACAAAGAATTCTAAGAGGTATTATTTCTAATCGTTTTCCTAGTCTTCGGCACAAGAAAAGAAATTTTCTACACCTCTTTCTTGTGTCGAAATAATAATGATTCTTGATCCCACTCATCAAAGATTTGAATTCTTAGTTCATATATTTTTTTTTCAGGTTCATGATAACCTTGCTTTATACTTTAGAAAGGAAAATTTGTTTAGCTTTACTGAATGGAATTTTTTTGATTGAATATCAGAAAAAGGGTAGTCCCCCCTTTTTTTTTTATTTATACGACTAAAGTATTTTATTTATACGACTAAAGTATTATGTTTATTAAGAACTCGGCGGGCCCCCTCGAATCAGAT